CAACGACCATGTGTCCATCCGAGGCATCCGCTATGTTTATTTCATACCCCCCTTTTTCTTTACGTACTATTTTGCTTACTATACCCGACGCTGTAGCATTATAGACTGTATTGTTACTCTTGCTCCCATCCGGATAAATCTGACCCCTTCCCCTATTACCGCCCACGTATATAGGATATTTTAAGAAGTAAACATCTTTCTTAGTAACGGGGTCCGGAGACAAAATAGGAAAGGTGATTTCACTATATTTTTGACCAGGAACAGGACCTATTACAAGAATATTTTTTTTAGTAGGACGATAACTCTGAAAAGAAAGATTCCCCATCTTTTCTTTCATTTCCGGAGAAATACGATCAGAGGGTGCTAATTCGAATCCTTCAGGTAAAATAAGAATGGCCCCCACATTCAAAGATCCCCGTTTCCCATTAGAAAGAACCTGTTTCAGTTGGATATCATAGGGAATTCTAACAACTGCTTCAAATACAGTATCTGGAAGTACCGCTTGTGGAACCTCAATATCCACGGGCTTATTGGCTAAATGACAATTGGCGCATACAATACGCCCAGTAGCTTCTCGTGGATTCTCATAGCCCTGTTGTGCAAAAATGGGATATGCATGTGAAATAGATGTCCGAGTTATTACATATATAAATATAATGACCGATACGAAAATGGATCGAGTCATCTGTTCCTTTATCCAAGAAAAGATATTTCTATTTTGCATGGTCCAATCATTGATCCCGAAAATTTCTACAATAAATTGGGTAGGTTGCTAGTAGAGTTCCCTATCCACGATTCTGCTATTTTACTGGGATCCAGGAGTCATTTCCTGGATCGGTAGAAACCTAAAAAAAAGTAACATTTTGAATGGTTTGTTTATGTACGAAGTAAAAACATTATGATTAGATTTATATCAGTGGATCATTTTTAGTCATTCATTGAATGATAAATGACTACAAGTGACGGAGATACACGATTTAAATAACGGAAGATCAAATATTTTAAAATTGTATCTAGAATGACTGGAAAGGTGGAAACAAGACCAGATATAATTTGATTATTATGAGAAAATCCAAAATCCTTGTAGACAGAACCAATCATTAGTGCCCAACCATGAGGCGAGTGGAATCCAATACATAAATCCGTTAATAAAAGAATGGAAAAAGCTTTTATTGTGTCGCTTAAGTTATAGATAAATTTCCGAACCCAAGAATTAATAATACAAAGTTCGTCATTACCCAGAATAGAATAACTGCTTAGAATAGCGAAACTTATTATATTTGTCGAAAAATGAAAAATGGTATGGATATGATCCTCATTGTACATTTTGACCAATTGAATCGTTTCTTTGTGTATTCCTATATGAAGCTTTTGTATATATGTATCGGGGTACTCCTTTATCATTTCGTCCAAAATGAAGAGTTCTTCTAATTCTATGAATTTTTCCAGAACGTTCTTTTCTTGAATATCATTCAAAAAAACTTCGGATTGCCCAGCATTCCACCAATTAGTAACCAAAGATTCCATACTTTTATTAAATGAGAAAGAAATCCACCAGGGCAAAAAAACTATAGATGTAAGATATAGAAGTGGGTTGAATGCTTTCTTTTTTGGCATTTTAAATCTGTGAATTGTTAATGAAATCACCTCATTCCTCGATTCTATCCAATCTGATATTTCCATGAAATATGAGTTCTATAACAAACAAGGTATTGAATCCATAGACCCTCTCCCTTTATTTAAATTGAATTAATGGGTAATCCTTAGATTAGATCTATCTGGAAACAATATATTTTTTTTATGTCTTCATTCGAAGCAATTCTATCCTTTCGATGAATGCCCTAATGAGCCACTTCAAGTCAAGAAATGCATATTTTTAAGATTTCGAGACAAAACAAAAATATAATTTAATTACAAGATACGATCCATCTATATCTAACATATCAATTAAAAAATATTGGACCCCAAAAATATAAAGTATGTATATAGTCTTAGTTTTTCGGATATATACGATGAATCCATACTTAAGTATACTTGTTCCTAGTATGAAAAAAGGAAGTTGATTTCCATATACAACCCATCAAAAAGTTTTGGTGGAAAAAGCGCTTTGTTTTCTGGTTGTTTCACATGCGTCTGCTTTTGTTTTGCTCGAATGAGCGACCTGAAAAAACAAAACAGAAGTTAAGTTTTTATATAACAACAAATAAAATTCCTGAGGTCCTTACTCAATGCTGCGAAAGAATTCAATTCATTTCAAAATACTTCAATTGGTACGCGCAAAAAATAGGCCAATTCCGCAGCCTTTTGTTCAATTTCTCGTGGAGTCAAATTCTCATCAGTACGAGTCAAAGGAATGGCACCCTGGCCTCTGATTTCCATATAAAGTACACGCCGGGAATAAATACCTTCTTTAACCTCTATTCTAATCGACTGAATATCTCTCATAAGGAATCGAAGAAAGATTCGACGATTTCTTCCAGGGAATCCCCAACGAAAAATACACACTATTCCTTTTTTTCTATCAAATCTATCATAACCACTACCCACATTCCACGAAATTGTGCACCACAAATAGGAGCTAATGAACAGACCTGCGATCCCATAGAAAGACATCACGATCCCTTGTGGGAAAAAAAGGATTTGCTGAGAAGGAAATAAGGATATCAGATTCTTACCAAGGTAACTAGAAGTTCCAACCAATAAGAATCCCAGTGAACCTAAAAAAAGGATACAGGCCCAGCAGAAATTACTTGTTTTTCGAGACCCCATTATAAGTTCTATCCATATATGTTCTGATCGCCAGTTCATACTAGATCCAGTTATTTAATTTTATTGAAATTTAGAGAATAACCAAAATTTGACTTTCTTTTTTTTGTTCCCGAAGCAACTCTTATCAACTAGCACTCTTATTATGATGTGAACCATTAGGAGTAATTCTAGGTTAGATATAAAAAAAAATAAAAAAAGGATCCCCATACATAGAGATATTTTTACTTTCCATTTCATACATCTGCGGACCCTTTTTGAATTTTGAATATAGATATAGTATAGATATAATCTATCTATCCCCATATATCATGCCATGATGTTTCGACGCGCATAATAACTCTTTCATTTGTGTTCGTAAAAATCCACATGTTGTATCCTATGTCCACTAAATTAAATAGATAGATAAATTTAAATAGATATCCGTATTATATTATGACCCAAGTCCGAGTCTTGAAAAAAAAAAATGAACGAGATTTGATCCCGTCGAATCTAGATAATCTTGTTTTTTTGAACATGAAGAGATAGGGAAGCCATTGCAATTGCCGGAAATACTAGACCCACTAAAGGCACAAAAAAAGAGGGTAAATTGAAAGTTGTCATAGAATGGATACCTCGATTTAATATTTTGTACCTGTCATAAAGATATCTTATGATAAGTATATCTATTATCAGTATATAATAATAGGTACAAAAAACGTAGAACTAAATAAGTGTACCTATTCACTTTTATATATATTTATTATATTTATTATTCTTGTTTTCTTATACTTATCTTCTAATAAATACCAAAAAAGGTTCTTACAAGTTATCGCAGGTTCTAAAGAATTTGACCCAACAGTGATTCTTAATAAAAACAAAACGGAAAGTTTTGTTTTGAGATTTTTTGAGAATAATTCAATATTTATATCTATAATAAAAATAAATACGTAATGTAATAAAATTACATGAATTTTTCCTAATTTAGGATAAAAATGAACTCTTTTATCCTATTGATAGAGCCTTCCCGATTACTAATCATCCATTATGATTACTAATCATGGATTCATTATAATTATATAGGTAGAAATAAAATTGATTTGTAGGAAATAAGAAAAGAGTGATTATCAACAACTTATGATCCGTTATACAATTGTATCTTATCTTATAACCTCGAGTAAAACTCCATGCTTATTATTTTTTATTTTCACTTTGATTACGATTACTATAAAATATAAAACTAAATAAAATTGAAACTAAATACTTGTAAACTTCAAATAAAAAACTGAATTAAATGATCTACTTGATTAAATTTTGATTCAAAGGACAGAAACCGTGAAGCTGAAATAACTCACTCAGAACACCCTTTAAAAGATTACGCGGTACGATTGGGTCGAATAAGCCCTTATGGAATAAATACTCAGCTTCTTGTGACCCATCAGGTACTGTCTTATTCAATGTTTGTTCAATTACTCTTTTACCTGCAAATGCAATGTAAGCATTAGGTTCGGCAATAATGATATCTCCTAACATACCAAAACTGGCAGTCACCCCGCCGGTTGTAGGAGATGTAAGGATTGATACGTAGAATAACTTTTTATTTGATTGATAATTATATAAAGCTGAAGATATTTTAGCCATCTGCATCAAACTCAAACTTCCTTCTTGCATGCGGGCTCCCCCCGAAGCACACACTATAATAAGGGGTAGAGATCTATTAGTAGCATATTCAATCAAACGGGTGATTTTCTCGCCTACTACGGATCCCATACTGCCCCCCATAAACTGAAAATCCATAATCCCAATTGCTATGGAAATACCGTTTAATTGACCTATGCCTGTTTGAACAGCCTCAGTTAACCCTGTCTTTTTTTGATAAGAATCAATACGATCTTTATAAGGCTCCTGCTCCGAATGAAATTCAATGGGGTCCACCGAAACCATGTCCTCATCCATAGCATCCCAAGTGCCTGAATCAATCAAAAGTTCGATTCTTTCTGAACTACTCATTTTCAAATGATATCCACATTGTTCACAAATATTCCGTTTTAACCTAAAAAATTTCTTATAATTTAATCCATAACAATTTTCGCATTGAACCCACAAATTCCTGTATTTTTTACTTATATCGAGATCGCTTCCACTTGCGCTAGTTTGTATACTGAAACTATCACTGTCAATACTATTTACGCTTTCACTACAAATATAACTATAAATGTAACTCTTACTGTAATTGTCACTACCGCTTGAAATGT